ATAGGGGACATAATTCACATGGATATAGTAAGTCTCGCTTGGGCTGCTTTAATGGTAGTCTTTACATTTTCCCTTTCACTTGTAGTATGGGGAAGAAGTGGACTCTAGAGTTACTACTAATAAAGTTGAGGAATCAAACTGTATCAATTATTTTATAGATCGTTTTGCAACGCGTTTTGAACTTTTTCAAATAAAAATATCTTCATTTCCAAATTCCATTGGATTCTAGTAGAGTAATGTATGATATGACTAATACTCTTTCAATCAAAGAGATATTTCAATGATTCCCATGTTTGTATTTCGAAAGGAAAGGGATACAGATGATAGGAAATTCATTCCAACCTAATTCTTCTGAAATTTTCTAACGGGCTTTTACCAGAATTAGAATTATAGATGGATACTGAGGAAGACCCGACCCCCTTTTTTATTTTTTGATTTGATTTTTTTCTTTCCCTCTTTACTGTTCAAAGAGGAAGTCGTTTTGGTAAATGTATACCCACTTTCTATGAGAAAGAAAACAATATAGACATAGCATAGTGGTTGGCTAACAAGATACTATGCATAATAAGATCTTGACTTGGGCGAGTCACATATTTATTGCGCACTTACCGCTTGTTTTATTAGATTTTTAAAATTTTGGATACTTTATCAACCCATTTCATATCATGGTTCAAGCGTTAAAATCGGCGAGGTTTACTATTTATTTTATTTCTTTTCGAAATATCTGGTTGAAGAAGTGCCCATAGAACTCCTGTCAATGGCTCAATCAATTATTTCTTCGAAATGCTAAAAAAACAGATTACTACATGTTTTTCTTAAGATATGCCCATAATGCTTTTTCTTGATTCTTTCGATAGATCCCGAAATTCATATTGGATGGAAATAATAAAAAATCTAGGAATTAGAACTCTAAGAGTAAGACGATTATTTCAGAGTGATCGGAACAAATAGATGTATCAAAGAAATCAAATTTGATGCTATGTCCATTCCATATATGAAATTTATATCTACATATATGAAGATAATATTGGAGATTGATCTATATTAAGCCTTTCTCTTTATTGTAAAGTACAACTTTACAACTTTATACACTACAATAACACTAATAGATAGTATGGTAGAAAGAAAGATTTCATCTATTTCTTTCTTACCATACTATCGGATCTCATAGAGCCGATTATAGTCCGCTCATTTCATTTAAGACGCGAAATTGGAATCCTTTTCGTTTTATTTCTTCAATCATTGATAAGAACTCAGAAATCAAGTTTCATTCAAATTAATTAATCATTTTGACTAACTGTTTTTACGTAAATGATAAGTAGAAAAGCAGTAGGAACTAGAATGAACAGTGCAGTAGCAATAAATGCAAGAATATTTACTTCCATAATCTCATCTTTTTTTTACTTCACAATAACTCGGGATTTAATCCCATAGAGATAATAAATCTTTCGCCTGTAAATTCAATGAATGAATTACTTCTCGATGATCTTGAATCGGATCAATATCATGAATAACAATATCTGTGCTATCAAATGAATTCGTCGTCGAGAATTGAATAGTATAACATAGGAAGATCTTTTATCCATACCGAATCCAAAATGGGATTCCTGAACCAATCAAAAATTCCTTGATTTATTATTATTTTTTCTTCTTTCTTTTCTATAACCTACCTTAGGTTTTCCTTGTACAATCATCTGATGAAGTATCATGTGACCACCCTTTCATTTCCATTAGTAACAAACCCAAACAAACAATAGAAGCGAAATGGAAAAAGAAAGGAGTTAAGTTCTAAGCTCTGTTTTTTTTTTTAATAATCTAATTTTCTTGGAAGACAAAGAAATGTGATAAAGATGAGTCCCGGTATAAAAGATCTAATATTCCATCAAATTCACTATTTTTTTAGGCTTTGTTCTTTCTTCGATGGGACCCCTAAAAAAATAGAAAAATAGGAAGGAAAAAAAAAACAAGGATCTCCTCTTGGGAATGAAATTCTGCTCCCTGTCCTCCCTTTCACAGAAAAGGGAGAGATGAATTGATGTATTTATTGGATCCTTCGGGACTGACGGGGCTCGAACCCGCAGCTTCCGCCTTGACAGGGCGGTGCTCTAACCAATTGAACTACAATCCCAGGGAAATAAGGGATTTGGCATAAATTTAAATTCTTTTTTATTCCTCTGTATCAGGTATTTCTCAAGGACAAGGGGGTTATACCATCTCATGGTAGATTGGCGAATTCTTGGGCATTATTGGGCCGAGCTGGATTTGAACCAGCGTAGACATATTGCCAACGAATTTACAGTCCGTCCCCATTAACCGCTCGGGCATCGACCCAGGAAGAATCCATTTTAGGCTTATTGGTAATCCATAATCAACTTCCTTTCGTATTACCCTACCCCCAGGGGAAGTCGAATCCCCGCTGCCTCCTTGAAAGAGAGATGTCCTGAACCACTAGACGATGGGGGCATACTTGCCCAACCGCCATCATACTATGATCATAGTA